CGACCCAGTTCCCGTTCTTTTCCGGTGCACTCGCTTTATATCTCCGACACACAAGGAAGGACGCGGTGGGAAGGAAGCAGCCCTAGCCTCTGTCCGGCCGATCATTCCGCTGGCATCTTGCATTCACGCCTTCCGTTTGACTGCCACTCGGGGATGTAGTTGTAGATACGTTAGTCTTAGTGGGTCGTTGGCTCCACCTGTTATCTCCTTCTACGACATGCTGTTGTCGTCGCCATATTCCATATGTCACTTAGTCATCTCTGCCTCGCTGCGGGGCAGCACCTCCGAAAGAAACGGAGGACTTCATTCAGTGACTCCGCGATCGCCCTCTGAACGATCAGAATAAGGTAAAGCTTGAAGATAAGTTTTGTACTCTATTAATTTCTCAGTCCCTCTAGTCGGGTGGGCGCCGGCCGGTCTTTCGACCAGATATCCCCCTAAAAACCGTACGTGCGGGTCTCCCCGCATGCGGCTCACGCCATTCGAGGTGGCCCAGCCATTCGCAAATCCTGTAGTGAAATTGAGACTGCTCGACCTCGGGCGTGTAGGCAGCGCTGTCTGTCGTACCGTTGACTCTATCTATTCATTGAATTTACTTTTTTACATTTGGCTCGCTCCCCAAGAATTAATGCACTTCCCTTTACTTCATAGGGCCTTCTCTAATAGGGGAAAAGCCTTCCATTTCCGTCAAATGACCCGGCCTCCCCTGGATCTTCCACCGTCCGGGCTCCCTTTCCTCCCTATGCTATGCTCCCACGGCGCAGGCCTACCACGCTTCGCGCCTGCGGCGTTTTCGCCAGACGGTCTTTGCCAGTAGTGCCATCCTCCCCGCTGGCTGTATGGGCGGGTTGTCCCTCGCTGCTGCTGCGTTCTGTTAGGCTATGGATTACAGGAACAAATGTAGTTGAATGAGACAGCAGGCGGGTTACACGTTCCACTGTGCCGAGATATGAGGTGCAGGTGGTGATGATCACCCCGGGGTATGCGCTAGCGCCCTTGACAGGCACTCCAGGACCCGCCAACGCTCGTGAAAACCCGGGTCGGTCGGTCCTACATTCATCCGACCGGAGGTGTGGATAACGAGGCCACCTTCACAACCTTCTCCCTTCTGTCCCTATGTTGTAGTAAGGGAGGGCGGTTCGCTTGAGTTGATCAACCGCCCCTTAGCCCGGTGCTCATGACGCGCTACGGAATCTCCACCGTGCCGGGGGACCAAGCAGGGCATAGCTAGCGGCATAGGAGCCGACTCGGCGTCAGCGGCTTCGTGCCGCACTGGAGTGATCCAATATGTGGTTCCGCACGTTCCACCACTTCTCCGTTCATTTCCAATACTGATCGTGAAACACCATGAGCAGCAGGATGTTGAGGTCCGGAATTCAAAGTGAAATTTTTTATTTGACCGTTCCTAGTCGTCATGGGAAAGAAAGGCAGAAATAAGAAAGAGATTATTCCCTGAGAGCTTGTCCATTACCACCAGTACCAAAAATGCATCTCCTTCGCCCGCGCGAGAGACTTCTATGCCCCGCCCCATTCTACACACCCCGGGAGGGCTATTCAGTACTTACCACAAAATAGCATTCACCACCTTCCGATACGGAAGAGAACTTCGTGTTCCATTAGTGGATATTTGAGACAAATAGCGGCGTAGCGTTTGCCCCGAGAAAGGCTGCCCGCCCCTCTTATAAAAAAGGACGTCACGGACCTCGAACCGTTTCCGGATGAGATCCTCAGCACGATACCCATCGCTAATGAGTGCTGCTTCGATTCGTTTTTCGAGCAGCATTCTCATCTCGAGGATATCCATCTCTTCGGTGAGGTCCCCGAAGCTATTCTGCCGCCCCAAGAACTGCACACCGAGCCCGATGGCGAGTTCTTGTCGCCTATAGTAGTCCGGGATGAGTGGTTGCGCCAGTTCCGGAATTTCCGGCGGCGGCGGTGGCGGAGATAGGGGGTGTGGAAACTCGGCCTCCGCGGTCGGGGCCGGGTAAAACTCGCCGGGCGGTACAATAATCCGCGTATCATATGAAAAAAGTACTTTTGAGGGGGCAAAAAATATATATATAATTAGAAAAAGAACCAAAGGAAAACTCGAGCGAAAAGAGAACTTGTCGGCAAAAATAGGATCGAGTTTCATTCTTAGGAGAATAACCGGAATTATGATCAAATGGAAGAGGATCATAATTCCATAAGGGGGGATCTCACTAAGTCGACAAAATTCAAATAGAGTAGGTTCCATTGGAACAAGTTCGACAGGCCCTATGGTTAGGAAAAGAAAATGGATGAAAGAGGGACACATGGAAAATTGCTCAAGTGGGCTAAATACATCAATAGCCCCGACATCAATAGGTATCATGGCATCTGAGTTTGACTAAGAGAGAACTATTACGACCTGCGCGGTTGTTCGTATTTCATTTTCTTCTTCCAAGCGCACTCACTGAGTTACTTACGGAAAGTCTAATTATTAGACTGTGCACTGACCATAGTCAACGCATTTACTTTAGAAAGTTCCTTTCTATTGCACTGACCAAAGTAGCTCGAGTTGACCTTCCAATGCATTCTTTTCGATCTTGTACTAAGGTACACTGAACACCAACCCAATCTAGATCTTTGATCGATGTTCTATTTACATACTCGTTTTCACACACAGGAACAGATAGGCAGGAAAAACTACCCTTTCTAGAAAGAAGGAGCCTTCTCATATACATGAAAAACTAGTCCAAGAACCTCCTCAGCTTCACTCAGAACGACTAACTAGGTCGATGCCTACTCCTCCTTCCTATTAATCTAATCGACTCATCCTTCCGTTCATTCTTATTCTTACTTAACTAATTTTTCAATGAAAGATGACAAGGTATATAGGAAGTTTTTGTGGATTAAAAGACTAGCGATCAACCGCCCAACGAGACTATATATTTTATATTTTATTTTATATATACGATGAAATAAGAGGCGACATGCCCCAGAAGCTTGCAGAATACCAAAGATGGACAATCAGTAGACTGCTGGATAGACTGGCTGGCGAGGCCAGGTAGATCTCTGTGGGGTCCCCTTCTCCACTTCAAATGGGAAGGCCAACATCCTTTTGTCGCCCGTTAGCAAGACCGAAACTAGATGCGTCGAGCTGCCTAAGGTCTTGACCACCTCCTCTTATTTAAAGGAATAAAAGTGTACCATAAAGTGCAAACGAGACTCTGCATCTAGATCAAGTTACCTTTCAAACAGCGTATTCTCGGAATCAATGCACCAACCCCTGTCAAGATCCGATCGGAAATAACCCAAGAGGAATTAGAAGGGTGGCTTAAAAGCTCCTTTAAGCCATTTTTTTTCCCTTCATTTGCACGAGATTCATATTTATTTTTGGGAATTTGACTAATAGACAGATTGGATAAGATTCTTACTCCCGCACCGGAACTCTTGCTTCTTGGCCAAGAGAGGCTTCTCGCTGCAATCGATTCCTAACATCTGATCGCCGATTGTGAAAAAAGAATAGGAGTCCTTTAGCCTTCGGTCAATAGGAGTAATTCTTCCCTCTAGTAGGTCAGTCTTTAAATGTGTTCCATAGAATAGAAGAGAAAGAGTCAGTCTTTACTCCTTAGTCTGCCGCTATCTTTCATCCCTTAATTGCCTTATCTTTTCTTTTTCTGTTGTAAACCGGCCGTTTGTTAGGATCTTCTCGCCGTAACCAGTAATAGGCTTATCTGCCGTTTCATTCGCATTATAGTGAGCGGGTCTGGTGAACTACCCTTTCACTGGTTCTAGCTACTATTGGATTTTTGAACCCTAGCTTAGCACTCCCTCTTGTTATTGTTAGGGATATACTACCCGTCTAATCTTGATTCTCCTTTACAGACCAGCAAACCTTACATACGCAATTCCTCGATTCATTAACGTGCAAGAGAAAGCGATCCACAAGAGGGTTCGTTCATCTAACACTTACCCACTATCGGCTTCAAGCAACTATCGATGTAGACTGAGAACTTATTGTATAAGGTTTGACTATGTGTGAGAATTTGTTTACAATTTTCTCACATACTCGATTTACCTAGGAAGTCCTGAGAGAGCAACAGCAGCTGGAATTGGACCGAGGGGTACTAATCCTTCAGACTGTCTCAATCCAGGTAGAAAGAAAGAAGTCCCTCAAGCATTGAAGAAAGAACAAAGACAAGGATTTACCTATAGGGGAATCCTGTCTAGAATCATCGACTACTCGAAAGTCAACTCATCTCGGAGCATGGAAAGAAAGATCGATGGACAGAGTACTGGAGAGAAAGCCTATGGTCTCTATGCCTGCTGAAGTCAGCTATTCATTTCTAGGTATTCTGTGTCTGGTTTGATAGAACCAGGAGTGGGAGATGGAGCCGATTAGTTGACTAAGTAGAAAAATTAGACTTCTAAATGAGTTGGTACCGGCCTTTTCCTTTTCTAGTAAAGCTACTACGTACCTTTTTTATTTAGCAGCTTTTTCTTTCACAACTCTTTCTGTCACAACGGAAAAAACCTCATGCGGATCTAAGCTCTCGAAAAACCTTCCTTCTTCTACTATTGATCTTGTCGGCTAGCTCTATTCTAACTTGACTGACTTCCCTCGGTTCTTGCCTTCCAAAAACGATTGAATTTCTCCTTCCTGTCCCGCCCACCACCCTGCTTCAACATATCAGTTGTCATTAGGAACTTCTTTCTCTTAACGAAAAGAAATTGCTTTTGTCTTTGTGGTCCTGTGTTAAAAGCTTGCTAAACGCGCGTTAAATGCTTTTTTTCGCCTATATTGAGTAAGTTTGTCGCTTCTTTCGGAATGCACTGAAAAGTTCAACGCGCTCGTATCTGAGTCGGGGGTCATTCTTCTGTATAAGCGGATATGGGGATATGGATTTCACCTTATGGGGAATAGGTTGCTGAAACAGCAACAGGCAGCCAAGCAAGACTTATGAAGTGCGTTCAGCCTCACTTTACACTAAAAAAATGGGAACCCTAGTTCGAAATATGAAAGAAGTTTGCAACAGGAGAGTCGGCGAAGGTATCAACAGTCTTCCTTCAGTAAAAGCCTATCAAGGGTCTTCGCCCACCTTTACATGTGCGATTCTTCGCTCGACCTGGCTGCCCAGTTACGAAATATTTAGCTATCAAAAAAGCTAGAAATAGAACTCAACTTAGTTTCTCAGTCTCTAGGAATTACCAAGCGTTAGCGAAGAAAGAAGCCTACTTGAAGAAGGCTGCCAAGAGGAGCAAGCCTACATCGAGCGACTCACTTTATGTTATGTAAAGAGTTCGCTTCGCTATTACGGCCCAGTTCTCCCACGAGCGAAGGCCCGTCCAATTGGTCTTAAAAATGATCAAGGAAACCCAACCCCTTCCTTTCTTACACCTCCTTCTATCCAAAGAAACTTTCCCAACTGTAGTAGCAGTTCTTTTCCCTTCCATCGATTGAGCTTTCTCTCGCTTAATTCAATATGGCCTTAGTAGACCGTAATTCGACAACTCGATCGCTTCTTCCTTTGCTGGAATTGCCATTTTTTCTGCTCTCGGCTTCTGAATTCGTACCTTTCAATAGCCAGTCTAGAAGCCCTAATGTTGTAAGGCACGTGACTGCATTCCTAAATACTCTCTCTGGTTCCTTCACTGCTTCCTGAAATTGACCTGCTTAGACTGCACTGCTTCTTCCAAGAATACCGGAAGTGGGGCTGACCTATATGGTCAAGCCAAGCAAAAAGGGAGTCCCCTGTTCGTATCTCAAGAGTTTCTTTCATCTTCGAGAGTCTGGAGATAGTGCATTAGCCTCCGCTGACTCTGATGTTATATAAGATAAGAGGTTATTATATTCGCTCCATGCCTACGCCTTCTTTCTTAGATGCTAATAGTAAATTAGGGAGTTATGCTTACAGTCCTTAAAGAAAGATACATTGGGTCATTCGGTCACTTCCTCGTATGCTCTCCCCCCTACGCTTTGAAGGGCTACGGGGGAAGAGCTATGAGTCCGTTCCCTCACTCCCACTAGAATAGAAAATGAATGAAGAGTTACCGTTCGGGCCCAATCCTCCCATTGGTCACTTCACTCACTTGAAGGATGATTAACAAGGTTTTAGTGAATAGTAAAGCTGAAGCAGGAGAACAACTCTTACTTCTTTAGGCTTTAGGCTTAGAGGCACTAATTTATTTCATTCAGAAAGTTGCTAAAGGCAGTGAAATCTGAAAGAATTGAGTTAGCCCCCCTAAGAACCCCGGCGGTGAAGCAGAGCTGGAAGTAGGCCCTCGCTCTCGAGGGGGTTTCCGGAGTTATAGCTCGTGTTTCGGGGATAGGAAGGGATTATAGGATGGTCAACTTTATCTAATCAACAATCAACAACTGAAAGAGTAATGTTGCTACTTATTCCATCCTTACCGTTACTATAACCGCTAATAGACTAGATCCATGGGGTTAGGATGTTTTAGAAGTAACTAAAGGGTAACCGCTAAAGGGTTAAGCTGGCTCAGAAGAAAGTCTAGTGGGGCATCTTGCTTTTCGTAGTAAGCAACTCTCTTTAGAAAGCTCTTTTTTTCTCGAAGTAAAGAGTAGTTCCTCTTGTTGAAGTCGTTCCTCTCCTTTTAGGCGAGCTACTTCCTTCCTCTTGTTCCTATTCTCCGATTCCGAATCTGATTTGATCCCGAACTCCGGAATAAGGCTTTCGGGCGAGCGTTAGAATGCGTCTTCTGATCCTCATGTGGGTGATTCCCCATCTTCTTCGTTAAACGTTGGGTTCTCAATAAGAAGATTGCTGTTCGCTGGGATCTAGTCCATGAAAGAAAGACCTTTTCTGCTATAGAGAAAATATGATCGTATGGATCCTTTCTTGAAAGAATCGAAAACAAAGAGTAAATATTGCTTATTAGGTAGCAAACAGGAAAAGCAAACAAAAGGAAGCTCCGCTACTCGGTCAATCCTTTCTAAGGAGCTTAGCTTACGAACCATTGAACCGAACAACCTGGTGATTCCTCTTCCATCAACAAACAACTCTCTCGCTTTCGGGAACTACTTTTCATAGGCTGATCCGAATTAGGCTTAGGCTTTTTAGGTATTCTACGCACAGGCATATCCTTTCTTTCTTCTAGCTAGGGTAGAGACAAGGACTTATATTAGTATACCGACCCTCCCCCTTACTCAACAGCCCCTCGTTAAGTACACTTCCTTAAGTAACGTACACTCCTTTGGTTTCGGGTTTCAACTACTTTCTTTTTGAAAAAACTGGTAAAAAGGGTTGCTTTTCGTTGATCTCTTACTGGTGAACCATCACTCGAACCTGGAACCGAAGGACTTACCTGTTCGTTGAGCTAGGCCCGTAAACTTTTTTAGGAGTTCGTTTACCACAGAAATTCTTTTTCGTTCCTGCAACAAATAGAACAAGCCGATACCAATAGAATAATCTCTTTTACTCACTTTTCTTGTCTCTTTTGTCTTTCTGTGGCTGGTCTTTCTTTCCCTTTTTCATTCTTCACAAATGCATCGAATGCTTTTTTGGAGGGCGCTTGACCTGTCTTAGCTTTACAGCTTCGTTCCCTTGCTGCCCGAAAGGCCTGATTTTCGACTTGAAATTATACCGATGATTCCCGGGTAATAAATCCACTGAAGCCTATGTTACCGACTTTTGTTTAGAGAAGTTAGAGTTAGGACATGCCAGTCCCCTATTAGATTTTCGTTATTTGATGTTTTTTGAATAAGATTCCCAGACTTAAAACTGAAAAATGCTCTTTTTTTTGAAGCCGATTTCACCCTCTTTGCTTGGGGAAAGGCTCTCAGTTCTCCCAGCTAAGAGTAGACGACGAGAATGGCACTTGTGCCCAGAAGTCATTAAAAGACCGTTCGCCAACTACTCTACTATTGATTGATCACTCGTGAACCCGAAAGATTCAGGAAAAGCCGATTGGCGGCATCAGACTATTCAGTGACAGCTTCTGATGCGAAAAAAGCCTATTTATTGGTAGGTCAGGCCTTCAGAAAGACTTGTGCCATCTTAATCTTCCGCGGACTGAGTCGATTCCTGCTCTCGGCAGGTAAGCCCTTAAAAGCGAAGAAGCAGAGACTATTGGTAGTGAGAGAAATGTCATCTAAAGAAAGGCAGGTGAAGGATATTTTCAAGGTCATGAAGAAGTGGAAGAAAGGATGAGTGGAGAACTACTTTTAGTATATATAGCAAGACTTTGGCACATACATTAGGAAGCCTAACAGAAGAGTATTCGACCTAGTTCCATAACTTTCCTCTGAAGAGCAATCGATGACTAGTGCAAGCTGAGATTTAGTTTCGGGCGGGGAAGGTTTATTGGGGTCTAATAACTGAAAGCAAAATTAAAATGACTTTCATCATGGGAGGCAGGAATTCACTTCAAGGCGATTTGTCTTCGTTCCGCAGCTTTCGGTACAGAGATCGATGTGCAATCTTTCTAACCACGTTCATTTGTTGTATGATCAGTAGCCCCTTACTTAATACGGAAATCTACTGTCTCAGAGCGCTCGTATCGCGGAACTAGAACATTTCTTTGATGGATAGGTCAGATAGGAAGCGGGCACGCAAACACAGTTATAGGGTTGGAAGTTATAAGGGTGTCCTGTGACTCCCTTTTCAGTCTTTGGGTAGGGCATCGGGCTAAGGTATCCTGATGAACCACGCGCATCTTTAGAGTTCGGTGCTAGGTGAGCTAAGCTCCATCATCATCCACTGATTGAGTAGCCGCGCGTTCAGAGCCGAGAATTTGCTCTGTTTGAAAAGATTAGAAGTTAGGGGAGCAGTGGCAAAGGACAAAAGAGAGGAGTCGAAGATATCAAGTCAGAAGGAACCGGAGCCCTTAATAGGAAGGGTGAAATCTTGATCGAAAAACCTCGTCACTTCAGCAGCGGATAAAAAATAGAAGGGTAAGAAGTAGTCTTCCATACTCCCCTAACACTCGTTCTATTCGCCAGGGGTTTCTTGAATTTCAAGCGCGGGGATGATGCCCTGACTAGAACCTTTCTGAGCAGCTATTGAGCCTATCCTATTAGCTTCTTGCCCGCATCCCTTCGCCTTGATATTATAATAGATCAGTCTTCTTCGCCAAGTAAGAACTTCTATAATAAGGTGAGCCCATGACTTTGACTTATAAGATTCGGATTTCTAAAAAATATCAAAGTCAGCAACCTTTTCTAAGAGGCGGTGGCTTCCTAGCCCCAGGACGGATACCGTACTCACCGACCGAAAGAACAAGGATGAAAAGCCACTAGAACACTGAAGCTTTCAAGCCCTAAGAAAGAGTCCCATTCAAGCTCCTGCTCCTAGAGAATTTTGGTAGTACTCAATTGCCTTTCCTTCTTCTTCCCACTAAACGAATCCCCGTGCTTGAGTAGGAAGTGTCTGCAAGCCTACATCAGATAGATTGAACAGGCCTCTTTTCTATAGTCAAAAGGCCTTATATTATAGCCCGAGTCCTAAACCACTGGAATGGACAGACCGCAAGTCAACAAGCAAGAGATCGTTTCCAGAGTTCGATTCTTGTTCAATTACTTGATTTGGAAGTCTTTGACTATGTAAGCGCTTTTGCATCGATGCAAATCTTGACATCCATTACTAGATACGTATAAAGAGGGAAATCCTAGCGAAAAACACGGGTTTGTAAGAAGAATAACTGAATTTATATGATTGCTAATTCTTGCTTCGAGGAGAAAAACTCGACTTTCCCGTCTTTTCTCAGAAATAGATGAGTTAAAAGGGCTTTTGCCTAAAGCCGTAGAGGCGGATTCCTTTTCGTTTTACCTTCTTTTTTGCCGTTTGGTCAAGAGCGGGCTTCAAGGGAATTAGATTGTCGATCAGGAGTCTTGTGTACGAGTACCTATCAGGAGTGCAGTGGGTTAGCCTTATTTTCATCGTTAACTACCAAACTTCTCCCGGGCACAGAATAACCTGAAGGAGTAGGGGAAGGAAAACAACAAGAAACCGGGTTACTAAAAGGAATCCCATTAATGAACTTTGCCCGGGGAGCGAAGGTGATGACTATAGAGTGAGGAGCGAAGATACCCGGACGGGAGGAATGCGGCTTGATCCAAGGCACTGAAAGAAAGCCTATCTGGTTCTCCTATAGCTGAATGATAAAGAGGGGCATTTACTTGTTCCACTAGGTCATATGGTAACTTGTATTCGGCTGGAAGAGCGGACGGAAATGACCTTTTAACCGGAGCTTACTCTTCCATAGCGCTTGACATCGTTTAGTGAGATTCAATAACTGCTTACTCGACTGCTACATATCACCTACGGTGTTATTGCGGTTCTGCTGCCTGTAGCCCCTATGTCATTTAATCCGTCATATTCCTTATCACCTGCGGCACCTTCTCTTCGCTAAAGCCGTGGAACAGCACCTACGACAATAAGAGATTGACCAATCATTGATCCCGAAATTAGGGCGCTAGTAGATCCATCTATGTAGACAGAGAAAGCCGTTCGTGCCCCTGCCCTCATAGAAAGAGGTCAATCGGTATAGAAAGAGTATGCT